AAAAATACTTATTTTTTCTTCTCTTAAGTTAAGTTTAAGTAAAAAAGTGCAATTTGAACCAGATACATTTGGTTTTTGTGAGAACCATATGAATCGAGTAGTGTAGTGATTCATATGGTTCTCACCGACTTACACAAATTTTTTATATTTTTCGTTCTATTTTGTTGATATTCGTTAGAGACTTTCTTTAGACATTAATTAGACATAGACATTAATATAAATGAACCATAACTATGTAGCCCGATTCCTAACAGATTGACCCCAAAGTAGCATATCCAAATTATAAGAAAGCCAATAGAAGCCACAACGGCATAATTTGCAGGGGGCAATTTTTTATTTGTTCGACTATGTAAATAAATTGCGAATACGGTCCAAGTAATAAACGCCCAAATTTCTTTTGGGTCCCAATTCCAATATGAACCCCATGCCTCATTAGCCCATACTGCTCCCGAAAGAATCCCTATGGTTAAAAAGATAAACCCTATACTAATAACACGATAACCCCAATGGTCCAATTGTTGAATCAATTGGGACCTGTAATAATTTTTAGCAGAAAAAAAATAAGTATTTCCAAAAACATTGCTTTTTTTATTCATGCATGGAATTTCACCAAAGTAAAAAGATTCATTGAATTTTAATAAATAATTTTTATTATAAAAAAGTGTTATGTCTTTTCGAAATGTAATGACTAGAAGTGCTACTGATAATAATGATCCGCATAAAAGAGCCGCATAACCCAATACCATCATACTTACGTGCATTATTAACCACTCAGATTGGAGAGCAGGTACTAATATTTCGGATTGATGTATTTCAGTTAAAAGACCTGAAGTAGCAAAGCCTTGTGTAAAAAGAGCGCTTGGTGCAGTTATTGCACTTAAATAATTTTTCTTTTTTTTGAAATATGGAACAATATTAATAATGGAGAAACTCCATGAAAGAAAGATTAATGATTCATATAAATTACTTAATGGAAAATGTCCCGAATAAATCCAACGAATGACTAACAATCCTGTTATACATAAAAAAGTCACGATCATGCCTCTTTTTGACAAATCAGATAGTTTTACGATTTCATCGACGAATAAGGTTATTAAATGAATTGTAATTACAATTGAAACAATCGAAAAGGAAATATGAGTTAATATATGTTCTAAAGTTAAAAATATCATAAAAATTTAAAATATAAAGTAAGGGGTCCCTTAATTATGAAGCGGCAATTACTAATTGAATTTATTATAGAATCTATTTTCTGTTTTTTAGAAGAGGGCATGCCGCCACTCGGACTCGAACCGAGATGCTCTAGCACTGCTTCCTAAGAGCAGCGTGTCTACCAATTTCACCATAGCGGCTTACTCAAATTTAGAATAGCATATTTCTATTCAATAGTCGAGACTGAATAAAGTAAATTAAATAGAATACTTTTTATCAAATTGATGAAGAAAAATTCATAGGAATTTGAAGGTTCATTTTTTTAGTTTAGAGGATCGCTTTTATTTAACTTGGAACTTTTGTGGATTTTATCCTCTTCGAGAATTGACTCGTTGTAACTAACTAGTTCTACCCCCTATCCGGGGGTAGAACTCAAAAAAAGTCTTTTTTCTTTTTTACTTTTTTTGTATTTTTTACTGATTCACTTATAATTTATCTTTATCGTGTTTCATTTTATTAATAAACCCCCCAAAATAGGATTTCTTTTAAATCACTTAAATTTTATACATTTTTCTATAGTTAATATACCAACTAAATTTTTTTTTTAGTTATTAGGTTAGAAATTCAGAGAAATAATAATTCATAAATTTACAAAAAAGTTTGAAATCAAGGATTCAGTTATTTTGGCTAAAGATCTTGTATCAGTTCTTTATCTTTATATAGTTAATATAGAAATAGGCGAACAAAGAAAAAATGGAACTATTGTTAAGTAGATCAATGAGTAAAATCTTAAATTGCGTTCATAAAAAAGATACTAAATATACTAAAAAAAGGGAAACCTTTATATCCTGTGTTTTTCGTTTTTCAAAAAAAAATGGGTAATGGAAATCATTCATTTTATATTCCTGATATCTAAATAAAAATTGCCAACTTTTGACTCATGTAGATTCAGATTCTCACAATTTTTTATTACTTATTTGTTTGTCGCACAAAAAAACTTTTTGACTGCCCGGTGGAAAGAGATTTACCCAATGAAAAAGCTTTTAAAGCCGCCCAATATCCTTGCTTTTTCCAAATATTTTTACGAATACGTTTTTTTGATATAGAAGTACGTTTTTTTGGAACTGCCATTTGAAAATTAAGAGATTACTCATTATTCTATTGGATGTGAAAGACATCTATTGTTCAAAAGAAGTGATTTTTTATTTTACTATTCATTATCTATTTTTTTCTTTATAACATTCTCTTTCTAAAAAATCATAAAAAAGTCTTATTTGAAATAGAAACCAATTCATCAATTTCAGAATGAACTAGTTAATGATTTTTTAGAAATTAAATAAATATAAAA